GCTTTATTTATTTCAAAAAGCTCAAGAACGGGTATGTATGGAATAGGGATATTCCAACCGCCCAAGTAAAGAACTGTTACAAATAATGAAGAAACTAATAGGTTTAGGTAGGACGCAACATAAAATAAACCAAATTTGATACCTGAATATTCGGTTTGATAACCGGCTACTAATTCTTCTTCTGCTTCTGGTAAATCAAAAGGTAATCTCTCGCATTCTGCTAGGGAAGAAATTAGAAAAACTATAAACCCTATAGGTTGACGCCACAAATTCCAACCCCAAAAACCATATTTTGACTGCGCCTCAATTATATCAACTGTACTTGAACTGTTAGATAATCATAGTCGATGATAACATCACTGTTCCCATCGCTATTACAGAACCGTATATGAGATTTTCACCTCATACGGCTCCTAGGGGGCCATAAATAAATCTAAGGACCGGATTGTATTATTTATCTTGATATGTTTGTAGGATAGATAGGATCAAAATCTATCGGACGGCCCCGAATTAGACCAGCGGAATTCTGTCTGTTATAATATTATATAATAATAAATATAATAATAAATAAAAAAATAATATTATATAATAATAAATATAATAATAAATAAAAAAAAGTACTTCTGAATTGATCTCATCCTTTAAGAATTTTAATCTTCTTTGTTGAGTAATAACTTAATCCTTCAATAAAATACTCCTTGTAGAAATATCAATAGATAGTTCAACCCATCGTTTTTGATTACGACAAAGAATTAGGGTTTAGGAATTAAATTATGACATGAATTCTATCTCTATGAATATGGATATAGACGAATGGGTATAGTAAAGAAAAAAAAATATCATTTTTATTGTATTTTTATTGTAATTGCATTTTTTCTATTTTTTTTTTTCGTTCCTATTCTTCTTTCTGAGAAAAAATAAAAAGGGGGGGGCTTATAAAGTAAAGGATTATTTCGTTCCTCATAGTCATTTCTTTAATCGGCGGATAGGAGCATACTCTGGATCGGAATTATGGGGAGTACGGCCTGATCATTTCTACCAATTTAAAGCCCCAATTAGTATTCTTTTTATATTATGTTATGCTGAATCTCCCTTGGGTAATTTACATAATCTCCATTACTAATCCTTTGTGTATCTTGGTGTTCCTAACCATCCACTCAGTTTTGCGCAATCCTCCATTATATTATGGTAATACATATCTCATGTATGGTAATACATACAAACGATAGTAAAAACTCAATACAGTTGATCTTTTGAGCCCGCTTCAAGCCAGGATGACTAATCAACCAATCTTGGGGTAAATGAATGGCTCCTTGTGCTTATATTTATTTTCGTTTTATTCTTGTACATAGGAAAGGAGACTCAATATTTTTCCTGCGAATATATAAGCTGTTTTTTTTCACTCATATAACTATCTAATTTAGTTCATCAATCTGAATAATGAATAAAAAAATGAAGATATCTATTCAATTAATTCAACCCCTTATCCTAGAAAGAAAAGGACGGGAAAAATTTTATGTTTCAACGAATCGCACGTAGAGATATTGATAACACACATAGAGTTAATGGTATTTCATAACTAATCGATTGAGCAGCAGCTCGTAGACCACCCAAAAAGGAATATTTATTATTTGATCCATATCCTGACATAAGAAGTCCAATGGGGGCAATACTTGAAATAGCAATCCATAAAAAAACCCCAATATTTAGATCAGCTAAAACAAGGTGAGAGTTAAAGGGAATTACTGAATAGCTTAGTAAAATTGATATGACTGCTATGGATGGTCCGATACTGAATAAACGAGTATCCCCTCTAGATGGAAGAAGATTCTCTTTGAAAAGTAGTTTTGTTCCATCTGCTAGAGCTTGAAGAATTCCCAAAGGACCGGCGTATTCAGGTCCAATACGTTGTTGTATCCCTGCGGATATTTCTCTTTCTAACCACACAATTACTAATACGCCTATTGTGATTCCCAATACAGGAGTAAAAATAGGGACAAGTGCCCATATAATTCCATAAACCTCCTTTACGTTTACGAATTCCAATCTGTAAAAAGAATTGATATCTTGTACTTCGGTTGTATCAATTATCATTTCAACGATCAACTTCTCCCATAATGATATCTATGCTACCTAATATTGTCATAATATCAGCCAATTTCATTCTTTTAACTAACTGAGGAAGAATTTGCAAATTGATAAAACCCGGTGGGTGAATTTTCCATCTCCAAGGAAAAGCGCTCTGATCCCCTATCAGAAAAATTCCTAATTCTCCCTTTGGGGCTTCGACTCTCACATAAAGTTCTTGTTTCGGCAATTCAAAGGTGGGAGAAGTTTTTTTACTAATGAATCGATATTCAAAATCATTCCATTCTGGATCTCTTTTTCTATCAAAACGTCGGATTTCAAAATTCTCATAGGGCCCCCCCGGAATTCCTTCCAGAGCCTGTTGAATAATTTTTATGGATTCTGTCATTTCGCCGATTCGGACTAAATAACGAGCTAACGAATCTCCTTCTTTTTGCCATTGGACTTCCCAATCAAATTCGTCGTAATATTCATAATGATCAACTTTACGAAGATCCCACTGTATCCCGGAAGCTCGTAGCATTGGTCCTGATAAACCCCAATTTATTGCTTCTTCTCCACCAATAATACCCACTCCTTCAACTCGCGCTAAAAAAATAGGATTTCGCGTAATAAGTTTTTGATATTCAGCAACCCCCGTTAAAAAATAATCGCAGAAATCCAAACATTTATCTATCCAGCCATGAGGTAGATCGGCCGCCACCCCTCCAATACGAAAATAATTATGCATCATTCTCATACCGGTAGCAGCTTCGAATAGATCATATACTAATTCTCTTTCTCTGAAAATATAGAAGAAAGGAGTCTGTGCACCAAGATCTGCCATAAAAGGACCAAGCCATAACAGATGAGAAGCTATACGACTCAACTCCAACATAATTACTCTGATATAGCTGGCTCTTTTAGGTACTTGAATATTTCCCAACTGTTCTGGTCCATTTACAGTTATTGCTTCTGTGAACATGGTAGCTAAATAATCCCAACGTGTTACATAAGGCAGATATTGTATAATTGTTCGGTTTTCCGCAATTTTTTCCATCCCCCTGTGTAAATAACCTAATATTGGTTCACAGTCAATAACATCTTCACCATCGAGAGTAACGATGAGTCGAAGAACACCATGCATTGATGGATGGTGGGGACCCATATTGACTATCATGAGATCTTTTCTTGTAACTGGTACATTCATAGGTTTTTCCTCGATTCATTTTTCCATAAATTAATGAAAACGAAAAGAAGTTCATCAAAATTCAAGATCTAATAAATCAAATAATTCAAAAATGACTCTTCAACTTAACAAGTTTTTGACTCTCGAATATCCAACCGATTAATTAATTCTTTATAATGTACTCTATTTTTCTTTGACAAATAAGACAACAGCCGTTGGCGTTTTCCTAGAATTTTCCGTAGACCTCTCTGAGATAAATAATCTTTTTTATGTAATTTCAAATGTGAAGTAAGTTTTTGTACCTTATTGGTGAAACTGACTACTTGAAATTCAACGGATCCCCTGTTTTGTTCTTTTTCTTCTTGTAAAATAATTGAAATGAATGAACTTTTTACCATAAAATCTTCTCCCCTTCCCCCCCTTTTTTTAATTTAAAGATATTTTTCCTTTTTTGAATTTAAAGGTATTTTTTATGTGTGCATCTTTTTGTTTTTATATACCAGTTTTCGATCGTGGATACATATGCATCCTTACCATACTAAAATGCTTACCATTATTGGTATCAAACCAATAGCGATTGGTACAAGTTAAGTTCTCGAATTTATAATTGGTCCAAAGCCAAAGAAACAAATTAAGAAACAAATTAAATTTAATTAGTTTATTTTTATCTCTATCAGGACGTTTGCTTTTATCATCCAAAACGTGACCATAGTTTTTTACGTTATTCTTATTGTAAAATTTTGTGTTTATATTTATATGAATACTATTTGTATATTTCAAATTGATTGTATATTTCGAATTGAAAAAAATTAGAATTCTCGACTCTTTACGATATCCAGGGGATGCAATATTTTCAGGAACGCGTAAATCATAATGATTTTTGTCTCTATTTCCAATCATCTTTTGATGTCTTGAAATGGATTCAGCAAAATGCTTCTTATCAACGCGGCTTTTTTGTTGGTAGCGTTGATTAATTCGGTGTTTATTCTTATGAATAAAGTAAAGGCTTTTTGTTAGATGCAGAATAAATTGTCCATCATTTTTTCCAGACAGACGGAGTGGTTCAATAATAAATATTCCCTTTTTCATCAATTCTATAAGGGTTAAATCTTTTTGGATCATCAGAATATCTAGACTCATTTCTCCCCTTTGAATAGAGGATATAATAATTTCTTTTGGATTCATTAGTTTAAGCAGAAGACAATATATTTTGATATTATTGATTATTCTTTGATTTAAAGAATCATCCCATCTTAATTGAAAACGTAAATACCGTTTTAGGAAGAAATCAAGCTCTGCTTCCGTGTTACTCTTGTATTTCTTTTTCTTTCTACGTTTTTTCATGTCTGAATCTGATTCCCCATAATCTTCTTCAATATCTTTTTCGTGGTTGGAGCAAACAACTGATCCAAGGGCCCCTTGGCCCTCGAATTCTTTTTCTTCTTGATTTTGATTCTCTAATTCAAGAGATTTTTTTTCATGCGATGATATAAAAAGACTCCCCTTTTTCTTTCTGTTGATGTTTTTATTTTTACTAACATTTCTATTAAAATTAAAAAAAATTAATTTGATTGGGATGATCCAGGGCTTAATCTTATATACACCGTAAAGTACCACAAATTTTTGAAATAGCCAAAGTTCCGGATTTGAGATGGAATGGTTTAGTATTTCTTTGTTCATCCCCATCCAATCAAACCAACCAAAAAAGGTTTTTTTTTGATTGGTTTGATTGGATGGGTTGATTTCTTGATCTTGATGAATTGTGAAATAAAAAAGATCTTTCGTATCAATTTTCTCAATTATTTGATAATTATTAATTCCAGTTTTAGTATTTTTATTACTCTTGTTTCCTGTATCGATCCAGGGCTTAATATCAACTTTCTTTCTAAAACAAAAATTGAGAATTCCCCAATCAAAATCTTTTTTATCCGGATTTTTCTCCATATCCATAATATCATCTTTTCCTAGATAATGATTGATAGGAATACCTTCCAGCATATAAAAGAAATTGCGTTTACGTGTGTTGTAATTATAAAAAACCTCTTGGTTATTAGTTATTTGTAATGGTGATTCATAAACGTATGAGTTCTTCTTATCTTCATAATTAATAGATTTATATGCTAAAAAATTATATTTATAGTGTTTTTTAAATTTTTCTTTTTGATTTAGTAATGAGTCTGCTTTAAAATGAAAATTCTTTTTTTTTTCGTAATGAATTAATTGGTCTTTTTCATATGAATCCCATTTGTTTAAATCTTTATTGTGAGTTATACAGTGTTGATTTATTTTATTTCGCCATTTTTGTATTATTAATCTGAACCATCTAATCTGAGATAAATCGTATTGATAATGATCCTTTAACCAAATTTTCGAGCGATTCATTACAAAATTTCTTTGTGTTCTAAAATAATCTTTTATTTGATTTCTAAGAAAAAGAGATGTTCGGTAATTTCTGTAATATTGAAGAACGGATCTTAACTTATCTAAGTATAAGTTAATAACTTGGTCTTGTGATAATTTGTAAAATACATATATTTGAGACAAGGAGGGTAAATTACAAAAAATCTTTGATTTCTTAATCTTATTAATCATATTACTATTAGAAAGTAACTTTATAGAAAGTAACTTTAAAATAGTCGAAATAAAACGAATTGTATTTGAATTTGTTTTATGAATTCTTTTCCTGAGAATATTAATAATACCTATACATAGAACGATAGCTATGCATATTTTTTCAATAAAAATTTTTATAAAATAATGTTCTTTACGGACTAATTGAGCATTTTTTATTTTTAATATTTGCCAAAAATTTTTTGAGGATCCTAATCTTTTGGCATCATAGCTTATTTTATTATTATTAGGACTAATATTTGTTTCTGAGATTAGAAATCTTTTTTTCTTGTCTTTTGGAATTTTTTCTATTTGATTTAGAATTGCACTTGTTCTATCAGTCAGATTTTTCATTTTTTTTTCCGTCAATGAATACCAATCCATAAGTCGAATTTGAACGGATGATTCGTTAATTATCTGATTAGTAATTATCGAATCTTTTTGAGTTTCATTCGATTCATATATTTCTCTAAATCCAAATAATGGAATTGGTTTTATTTTTGAAATTTCTTTTAGTATTTCTTTTAAAAATAGAATGCTTTTGAGGACCCAGTTTTTTGTTTCTTTTGATTTTGAGACATTTAAACAAATTTTTGTTCTTTCTTTTAAAATTCTTATAACTAGAAAACACTTTTTTTTCAACTTTCTAATTTTTTTTTTGAGTTTTTTCAAAACGGGTTCAAAAGATGAAAGTTGTTTTCGGGGAGAACAAAAAGGCAATTCCGCTTCCATTCCCAAAACTGTTAAAAAACAAAAATCATTTTTTTGTTCTTTTTTTTTCATTGGATTTTTATGAGGAAATTTGGGCTTAGATTTGTGCCAAGGTTTTAGACGAAAAGGAAATAATATTTTTATCTGAATACCGTCTGTTAACCAATTTTTCGGAAATTCTGTTTCTGATAATTGAACTCCGTTATAGGTGCATTTAACATGTATTTCTCGATTCCAATCCCTTAAATCTTCGGACCATTCGGGAAATTGAAATAATAATATACGGACGATATTTTTCGCTATTATTAATGAGGGCAATATAATATATTTTCTAAGAGTCGATTGGGTTACTAACACGAAACCTCTTATTACTTGAGCAAATAGAATACTATCCCAGGCTTCCGCTATTTCTATCTGTGTCCCCTCTTCTCTTTTTTCTTCTTCTCTTTTGTCCTCTTCTTTTTTCTCGCTTTCTTTTTTCTTTTTTTCTGTATAATCCGAAATCATGAATTCAACGTTTTTACATATCCAATTTATAAACATTATTTTCATCAGTTCGGAGATATCAAAAGAAAAAAAAGAAAAAAAGGGGGGTTTGTCTATTCTGTTCAAAAAGGGGGGGGCATGTACATTTGCTTGAAGGAGTTCCCAAGAAACCGTTTTACGCCTTTGAGCGCGCATGGAGCCTTTGATTATGTCTCGGCGAAAATCCGATTGTTGTGAATAACGTATCAAAGCCACTTCGTCTACTTGATCAGTATTAGTAGTATCTTTGGTATTATTATCGGTATTCTGCTGATTATCAGTAAAAATCACTACACGTTTAGCTTTTCTTGAACGAATCTCATGATCTGCTGCCGCGTTTTCTTCATTTTCTCCCTCTTGTTGTTCCAAATCATTGATTAATTTGTATAGCCATCGAG